TGATTTTCTGTTACGATGGATCGATGAAACAATAGCCGGCCCAATAGCTGCTTCAGCGGCTGCAATAGCTATAACAAAAATCGAGAAAATATCTCCTTTTAATTGACGACTATCAAACAAATCAGAAAATGTTACGAGATTTATATTAACCGCATTCAGTATAAGTTCAAGACACATAAGTGCTCTAACCATGTTTCGACTTGTGATCAATCCATAAATACCGATAGAAAATAAATAGGCACTCAAAATAAGTACATGTTCGGTCATCATTGACCAACCCCTCATCAATCTTGATTCATTTCAATATGAACAACAATTTCACCGATTTGATTAGAATATAAATTAAGTACGAAACAAAGTAAGGTATTAGTAATGGATCGAACTAAACCCCTTTCAATTTCATATATGAACAATAGAATATGAAAATGGAACTGAAGGAAAATGGATGTGATAACATAGAACAAAACAATACTTTATTTATTTTATTTTGGATCTAAGTATTTATTACTTAATTACTTTACTGCCGGGCCATAGCAATTGCACCTATCAAAGCAACTAAAAGAATTATAGAAATGAGTTCAAATGGAAGGTAAAAATCTGTTGATAAATGAATCCCAATTTGTTGAACGTTACTTGTTAGGTCCTGCTCTATAATCTGATTTGATCTTGTAGTCCAAACAATCCCGTACCACGACGTATCCGAGATAGTAGTAATTAGTGAAAAAAGAATACTTGTACAAACCAGTGAAGTGACCCCATCCCCAACGGTCCAAAGATAGAAATCGTTGTAATATTCTGAACCATTCATGAACATCACAGCAAATAGGATTAAAACATTTACAGCTCCTACGTAAATAAGGAGTTGTGCAGCAGCTACAAAATAGGAGTTAGATAGAATATGGAATAAGGATATACAAACAAGAACCAGTCCCAATGAAAAAGCAGAATAAATTGGGTTGGTAAGTAAGACCACCCCCAGACCTCCTAATATAAGACCTGATCCCAGAAATACTAAAAGAATATCATGTATTGGTCCAGGTAAATCCATTATGTGTAAAAAAAGAGATAAATAAATCGAAATATTTCATAAACTTACTAACCGATCCAAGAAAAAAGAGGTTACCTTATTTTTTTCTTGTATATGATACGTTCCTAATTGAATCCTAAAGGGGTGTAGATTTATATAGATACAGTTATTGGATCAATCCCGCTACTGTATCTGAAAGAGTAGTTCGGAATTGTATATTTTGAAATCATCACAGATCTATGAATCCGTTCTAAATCAAAATCAAGCCTTGATTCTCACCAATCAATAGTTATTTACTGACCTAGCAAAATGAAAGAAGCCTCACTCCTTTACTTTAGATCAAAACGGAATCTTAGTAATTGGTAATCGTTTTTGAATCAAGAGGTTTACCCCTGATTATTTTGATTGGAGTCGAATTCGTAATTGTTCGAATTGTGTAATCTCCAATTACTGACATTGGTAACCGGCCCAAAGCAATTTGATTATAATTCAATTCGTGACGATCATAAGTAGAAAGTTCATATTCTTCAGTCATTGATAAACAGTTTGTTGGACAATACTCGACACAATTACCACAAAATATACAGATTCCAAAATCAATACTATAATTAAGCAATCGTTTCTTTCTAATATCCGTTTCCAATCTCCAATGAACAACGGGTAGATCTATGGGGCATACCCGAACACATACTTCACAAGCAATGCATTTATCAAATTCAAAATGGATTCGACCACGAAAACGCTCCGATGTGATCGATTTTTCATAAGGATATTGAATAGTCACAGGTAAACGATTCACGTGAGATAAGGTAATCATGAAACTTTGACCAATATACCTTGCAGCTCGTATTGTCTGTTGACCATAATTCATGAACCCAGTCACCATAGGGAACATATCGTGGATATCCATGAATAGTTTGATGTTTCTTTCTCTTGCTCTAGATAGGTTATGAATCTAGAATATCATATTTTGTTATAGCGAAACGAGTTGGGAAGAAGTTGTTAATAATAGATTACCTAGAGAAATAGGTAAAAGAAATTTCCACCCAAGGTTTAATAGCTGGTCCATTCTCATCCTAGGTAAAGTCCATCTTGTTGTGATAGGAATGAACAGGAACAAATAAGCTTTAGCTAATGTAATAAGGATACCAATTGTCATTCCAAAGACTCCACCTGTTTTATTTATTCCAAAAGGTTCAGAAATGAATATGTACGGAATAGAGAAATTCCACCCGCCCAAGTAAAGAACTGTTACAAATAATGAAGAAACTAGTAGATTTAGGTAAGAAGCAACGTAAAATAAACCAGATTTAATACCTGAATATTCGGTTTGATAACCTGCTACTAATTCCTCCTCTGCTTCTGGTAAATCAAAAGGTAATCTTTCACATTCCGCTAGGGAAGAAATTAGAAAAACTATAAACCCTATAGGTTGACGCCACAGATTCCACCCCCAAAACCCATATTTTGACTGTGCCTCAACTATATCAACTGTACTTGAACTGTTAGATAATCATAGTCGATGATAACATCACTATTCCCATCGCTATTCCAGAACCGCACATGAGACCTCAGCTTCATACGGCTCCTCGATGGCCACAAATAAATCTAAGGACTGGTTCATTATTACCTCGGCATGTTTGTAGTGTAGATTAGAGTAAAGATGTATCGAAGAGTCCCGAATTAGACCAATGGAATTCCGTCCGCCATAATAAAAAAAAGCGCTTCCGAATTGATCTCATCCTTTATTTTCTAATTAGACTTAGAATTCTTTTAGTTCAGTAATAACTTAATCCTTCAATAAAATACTCGTTGTTTCAATAGATATTTCGACCCATACTTTTCGTACGAAAAATAATTAGACACTAATTCATAAGTTATAGTTGATAAATCATTATAAGAATTCTATCCGTATGAATATGGATAGGATTGAGGAAAGAAAGAATAAACAAAGATCTCTTATTATTCAGTTTTCCTATTGCATTCCATTTCTTTCGTTCCTGTTCTTCTTTCTCACTCAGAAGGGGGGTTTCTAAAAAATAAAATCAAAGGATTACTTCGTTCTCGACAGTCATTTATTTAATCAGTGGATAGAAGCATACTCTGGATCGGAATCGTGAGGAAGTACTGCTTGATCATTTCTACGAACTTAAAGCCCTCATTATGATTCCTTTTATTTTATGCAGAAATATCCTTTTGGATACCTTACATTATCTTCATCACTAATCCTTTGTGTACCTTTGTGTTCCTAACCGTCCACTCATTTTTGATTGATCCCCGATATGGTAATACATACAACATACCCAACATACAACAACATACAATACAATAGTAGAAACTCCATACAGTTGATCTTTTGCACCCGCTTCAAGTCATGATGACTAATCAACCAATCTTGGGGTAAACAGTTTCGACCGCTTATGTTTACTTCCACTTTACTCTCGTACATAGGGAATGAGAATCAATCTTCTTACTGCAAATTCATAAGCTGTTTTGTTTCACTCATATAACTATCTGGTTTAACTCATCGACCCGAATGATGAATAAAAAGAGAAAGGTATCTATTCAACACATCCAACCCCTTTCCTTTATTTCCAGGAAAGGGGTAAAGGTTCATGTTCCAACGAATCACACGTAGAGATATTGATAACACACACGGAGTTAATGGTATTTCATAACTAATAGATTGAGCAGCAGCTCGTAGACCACCTGAAAAGGAATATTTATTATTCGATCCATATCCTGACATAAGAAGTCCAATAGGAGCAATACTGGAAATAGCGATCCATAAAAAAACGCCTATACTGAGATCGGCTAGAACAAGGCGATAGCCAAAAGGAATTACTAAATAGCTTAGTAGAATTGATATGACCGCTATAGATGGCCCCATACTGAATAAACGAACATCTCCTCTAGATGGGAGAAGATCCTCTTTCAAAAGTAGTTTGGTCCCATCTGCTAGAGCTTGAAGAATTCCCAAGGGGCCGGCATATTCAGGCCCGATACGTTGTTGTATCCCTGCAGATATTTCTCTTTCTAACCACACAATCACGAGTACGCCTATTGTGATTCCCGATACAGGAGTAAAAATAGGGACAAGCAGCCATAAGAGGTCTATGACCTCTTTTAAGGATTCCGATCTGGAAAAAGAATTGATAGCTTGTACTTCTGTCGTATCAATTATCATTTCAACGATCAACTTCTCCCATAATGATATCTATACTACCTAGTATCGTCATGATATCAGCCAATTTCATTCTTTTAACTAGCTGAGGAAGAATTTGCAAATTGATGAAACCAGGTGGACGAATTTTCCATCTCCAGGGAAAAACACTATTATCCCCTATCAGAAAAATTCCCAATTCTCCCTTTGGGGCTTCTACTCTCACATAAAGTTCTTGTTTCGACAATTCAAAAGTGGGAGAAGGCTTTTTACTAATGAATCGATATTCAAAACCATTCCATTCGGAATCACTTGCTCTATCAAAGCGTCGAACTTCTAAGTTCTCATAGGGCCCCCCCGGAATTCCTTCTAGAGCCTGTTGAATAATTTTTATGGATTCCGTCATTTCATTGATTCGTACTAAATAACGAGCTAATGAGTCTCCTTCTTTTTGCCACTGGACTTCCCAATCGAATTCATCGTAACACTCATAATGATCAACTTTACGAAGATCCCATTGGATTCCGGAAGCTCGTAGCATTGGTCCCGATAAACCCCAATTTATTGCTTCCTCCCCACCAATAATGCCCACCCCTTCAACTCGTTCCAAAAAAATGGGATTTTGCGTAATAAGCTTTTGATATTCAACAATTCCTGTTAAAGAATAATCGCAGAAATCCAAACATTTATCTATCCAGCCATGAGGTAGATCAGCAGCGACTCCCCCGATACGGAAATAATTATGCATCATTCGCATACCTGTGGCAGCTTCGAATAGGTCATATAGCAATTCCCTTTCTCTGAAAATATAGAAGAAGGGAGTCTGTGAACCGATATCTGCCATAAAAGGTCCAAGCCATAATAAATGAGAAGCTATACGACTCAGCTCCAGCATAATTACTCTGATATAGCTGGCTCTTTTTGGTACTTGAATATTTCCTAATTGTTCTGGTGCATTTACCGTTATTGCCTCTGTGAACATAGTAGCTAAATAATCCCAACGTGTTACATAAGGAAGATATTGTATAATTGTTCGGTTTTCCGCAATTTTTTCCATCCCTCTGTGTAAATAACCCAATACGGGTTCGCAGTCAATAACATCTTCACCATCTAGAGTAACGATAAGTCGAAGAACACCATGCATTGATGGGTGGTGAGGACCCATATTAACTATCATGAGGTCTTTTCTTGTAGCCGGTACATTCATATGTTTTCTTCTCCGATCCATTATTCTATGAATTGCCGAAAACGAAATAAATGAGGTTCATCAAAATTCAAGATCTAATAAACCAAAGAATTCAAACAATCTTCAAATTAACGAGTTTTTGGTTCCCGAATATCTAATTGATCAATTAATTTTTTATAACGCACTCTATTTTTCTTTGACAAATAAGCCAGCAGCCGTTGACGTTTTCCCAGAATTTTCCGCAAACCTATCTGAGATAAATAATCTTTTCTGTGCAATTCAAAATGTGAAGTAAGTCTCTGTATCTTATTGGTGAAACTGATTACTTGAAATTCAACAGATCCTTTGTTTTTTTCTTCTTTCGGAATAACTGAGATGAATGAATTTTTGACCATAACCATAAAAATAAAATTTCTCTCTTTTTTTTTTTTCCACAGATATGGATTTTACCAATCAGGAATAATAAGAATGCCAGTTATTTTGATCTGATACACCCAATAATCTGGATTTATTCATATATTACTTTATTCTATCAAATCAAATCAAAATTAAATTCAAATGAATTGTAAGTACAATTTTGAATTTGATTCGATAGAAGGGCAATTTCTGTACCCACAAAAGAAAATGATTTTGACCTAAGAAGATTCTGCCGAATCATTTCTAGATTCAATCCAATTGAGACGTTATTGAATCGGTATCATGTATTAGAATGTAACACAGCGTGTGTGTACATTCATATACCGGATCCGACACCTGATATATAGGAAATGTACCAACCATCAACTAATTCCGAATCGTGGATACATATGTATCCTTGACATACTGAAACGGCTGCCATTATTGGTATCAAACCAGTAGCGATTCATACAAGCTAAATCCTCTAATCGATAATTGGGCCAAAGAAACAATTTGAATTGAATGAATTTATTTATATCTGTATCAATATGCTTGTCCTCATCCAAAAATTGCCCCCAGTTCCTTACATTGTTGTCATTGAAAAATACCGGATTTCTATCCATAACATTCCTATTTCCGGAATTGAAACAAATTAGAATTCTCAATTCTCTACGACGCCTAGGGGATAGAATATTTTCAGGAACAAACAAATCATAATGATTTTCGTCTCTATTCACAAGCATCTTTTTTTGTTGTACAATGGATCCATTGAAATAATTCTCATCAACATATCTTTTTTCTCGATATCCTCCATTAGTTTGGCATTTATTATTATGGACCAATGAGATACCTATGGTTTGATACATAATAAATTGTCTATCCCATTTTATAGACAGACGTACTGGTTCGAGAATCAATATTCCCTTTTTTATCAATTCTGGAAGAGTTAGATTCGTCTGAATTAACATTACATCCAGGTGCATTTCTCCTCCTTGAATAGAGGATATAGCAATTTCCTTTGCATTTTTTAGTCTAAGCAGGAAACAATATACCTTAACATTATTGAAAATTCTGTGATTCAAAGGATCATCCCATCTCAATTGAAAAAGCAAATATTTTTTCAGGAATAACTCGAGTTTTGCTTTCTTGTTACTCTCGGGTTGTCCTTTCTTTTCACGTTTTTGAATGTCTGATTCCGTGTAATCCTTTTCAAAATCTTTTTGTCGTTTTCGTGCGTCTGAGCCAATATTTCCGTGGCCGAGCTGTTCTTTTTCTTCTTGATTTCGATTCTTTAATTCAAGATATTCTTTTTGATTAGATGATATACGAAGATCCTTTTTTTGATTTCCATTAATGTTTTTGTTTTCACTAATGTTTTCATTTCCATTAAAAATGAAAAGAAGTAATTTGATTGGTATAATCCACGGTTTGATCTTATATGCATCATAAAGTGGCACAAATTCTGAGAAGAACCAAGATTTCGGATTTAATATGGGACGATATAGCATTTCTTTATTCATTCCCATCAAAAAAAACTTTTTTTTTTGATTGGGGGGGTTGATTTCTTGATGAATCGTGAGATAGAAAAGATCTTTCTTATCAATCATTTGATAATAATCAGTATCGGTCTTAGTCATTTTATTAATGTTGGTCCCGGTATCCGTATCGGTCCAGGACTCAATATCGATATTCTTTCTAAGAAATAAATCGAAAATTTTCCACTCCAAATATTTTCTATCCGTACTTTTACCCGTACCAATAATATACTCTTCTCCTAGATAATCACTAATAGATATATCCCCCAGTACATAAAATGGTTCAATTTTAGGTGTGTTGTAATTATATGGAATCTCTCGGTCCTCGTTTACTTGTAATGAGGATGGATAAATATATGAGTCTTTCCTATCCCCATAATTAATATATTTATATGAAAAAAGATCATATCTGTAGTTTTTTTTTAATTTTGTTTTTTTGCTCGTCAATGAATTCACTTCATAATCATTTTTTTTCTCGTAATGAATGAATTGGGCTTTTTCATATGAATTCTTTTTTGAGTCTTTATTTTTAATCGTACGACGCCGATTGACCCTAGTTCGCCATTTTTGCGGTACTAATTTAGACCACCTAGCCTGAGATAAATTGTATTGATAATGACCCCTTAACCAGTTTTTCCATTCATTCATTCCAGAATTCTGAAGTTTTTTATGCCTTGATTTGGAATCAAATATTCTTCGTGTTCCAAAAAAATTCCTGATTCTTTCCTTAAGAATAAGATATGCTTCGCGATATTGAAGTAGAGATCTCAAATGATACTTCTTAATAGCTTGGATTTGTGATAATTTGTAAAATACAGATGCTTGTGAAAAGGAATATAGGTCACCAGAAATCTTTGATTTATTATTACTAATATTAGAAAGAGGCTTTTTTATAGTCGAAATAAAGTGAATTTTTTTTTGATTTGTTTCATCAATCCCTTCTTTATTTTTTTCATCATTGTGAATGTATTTATCGATAATCTTTTTTGTTGATTCAAGGAAAAGTTGTACATTGACTCTAGAAATATTAACAGTACTTAGAAAGATATGTATGTATATTCTTTCGTTGAAAAATGTCAAAAAATAGTGCCATTTGCGTATGAATATGAATCTGTTACTTCTTCTTTTTGATATCTGCCAAATGGGTTTCTGCGATTCCGATCTTTTATCACCACAACTTGTATCGTTAGGACTAATATTTATATCCGGAGTTAGAAATATTTTTCTTTTGTCTTTTGCACCCCTTTCTATTTGATTTCTGATTAGGGTTGTTCTATCGGACAGATCTTTCCTTTTTTTTTCTGTCAGTGAATAATTTGCCCAATCCATGAATCTAATTCGAATGGTCGATTCAGGAACAATTTTATTACTGCTTCTGATTATGGAATCTTTTCCATTTTCATTCGGTTCATATACTTTCTTCAATACAAATAAGAAAATTGTATTTACGTTTACAAACTCTTTTATTATTCTTTTTAAAAATAGAACCGTTTTGATAATCCATCTTGTTTTTTCTTTTGAGACCTTTATAAACTGTTTTGTTTTTTTTTTGAAAACTCTTAGAACTAGAAAACATTTTTTTTTCACTTTTCTCTTTTTTTTTTCGAATTCATTATAAATAGGTTCAAAAAAGGAAGGTTGTTGTCGGGCAGAACCAAAAGGTAGTTCGGTTTCCCTCCCCCAGATTGTTAAAAAACAAAAATTTTCTGTTTTCCCTTTCTTTTGGATTGGATCTCTATGATGGGATCGTAGTTTGGATTTGCGCCAGGGTTTCAGACAGAAAGGAAATAGGATTTTTATCTGAATACCATCCGTTAACCAGTTTTTCGGAAATTCTGTTTCTGATAATTGAACACCATTATAGGTGCATTTAACATGCATTTCTCTATTCCACTCCTTCAAATCCTCGTACCACTCGGGGAATTGAAATAAGAGCATACGGCCGAGGTTTTTAGCTATTATCAATGAAGGCAATATGATGTATTTTCTAAGAATCGATTGGGTTACTAACATAGTACCTCTTATTGCTTGAGCAAATATAATAGTATCCCAAGTTTCTGCTATTGCTATCCTTTCATTCTCGTTTTTTTTATCTGCAATTTTTTTTGCCTTTTCTTTTGCCTCTTCCTCCTCAGAATCCGAAGTTTTGAATTTCGGTCCTGTATCTATCCAATTTCTAAAAATTAGATTCATTGTTCGGGAGATATCAAAAGAAAAAAAAAAAGTTTTGTCTATTCTGTCCAAAAAAAGCAGGGAATGCACATTCGCTTGAAACATTTCCCAAGTAACTATTTTACGTCTTTGAGCGCGCATGGATCCTTTTACTATATCCCGACGAAAATCTGATTGTTGCGAGTAACGTATCAAAGCCAACTCTTCTGCTTGATCACTATTAGTACTGGTACTAGTATGAGTATTGGTATTCTCATCCGGATCCGCCTTATCAGTATAAATTACCACACGTTTGGCTTTTCTTGAACGAATTCCATGATTTTCTGTTGATTCTTCCTCATTTTCCTCCTCCCGCTCTTCAAAAGAATCGATCAATTTGTATGATCGTCGAGGAATCTTTTTACCGATTTCTTCTATTCCAATAGATTTTTTTTGAATTGTTTGATTATTTGGATCAGTTGTAATTACATCGAATAGAAATTTCAAACATTTTGTTTTATTTTCTGAATCAAATCTTCTTT